TAATTAAGCAAAAGAAAGGGGTATTTCCATTATTTTAACTAGCACCAATTGATGGTAGAGAGACATATGTAAATTAGTATAATTATAATTATTGAGAGCATTCAACACTTCAAGAAAGAGATACTGTACAGGGTTTCTGCTTTTTGTCAATTAATCTCCCATTAACTCGTGTAGGAAAATGGAATAGGATAGCGTATAATACGTTTGTCAAGAGTCCCTATATACTTTTCTTTCTATGAAGAAAAGTAGAAGTAAAGTAATTGAAAATAGTTCGAATCCAACCAAGGAAAGAGGATATTAAAAAAATAAAGATCAAATTCGTTTTTCCTTTCCCTAACGAACATGTTCTTTTTAAAGATTAGAGTCGATGTCGAAGAAAAAACTCGTAAGAAAATTTAAATAGTTTATTTTTTGGAATATTTTAGTTTTTTTGCTGGGACTGGTCTTTATCACATTCCCTTTTTTTTGTTTTCCAAAAAGATGATAGACCCTTAAAATTTTTTTTTATTTCAAATTGAACTTCGTACTTGTTTTCTCTATTTGATTTCTATTGTTTATTTAAGGTTCTTTAGAAACTCTTTTTGTAAACAATCGAAGTAGAAAAGGTTTTTTATGATACTTCATCGGATGATTGTACAAGGAAAGTAAAGTACTAGGTTGTAGAAAAGCAAGCGGGGAAAAAGAATCATAAATAAAATTTTTTTTTTGATTGGATTAGTAATCTCATTATGTATTCGATGTGGATAAAAGATCTTCTTATGTTATACTATTAAATTCTTGACGATGAATCGATTTTATAGCTACGATATTGTTATTCATGATATTTCTTTTATTCGATATCATCGAAATCTAATTAATCTGAGTGAGTTTACAAGCGAAAGATTTCTCATCTCTATGGGATTAAATCCCGAGATATTTCAAAGAAAAAAATAAATAATAAACGATTAAATTATGGAAGTCAATATTCTTGCATTTATTGCTACTGCACTCTTCATTCTCGTTCCTACTGCTTTTTTGCTTATAATTTACGTAAAAACGGTTAGTCAAAATAATTAATTTGAATACAATTTGACTATCAATGCAACGAAACAAAAAGGATTTCAATTTCTCGTCTTAAATTAAAGGAATGCATTAGATTCAGTAGTAGTAGTATCCTAAGGGGCCCGCTAGTATGGTAGAAAGAGATCTCTTTCTACCATACTAGCCATTATGGTTATTGTAATGTATAAAGATACAAGTGAAATTTTTTAATATAAAGGAATCCACCTATATCTCTCTTTTTCTTTATAAATGAGAATATAAATGAAATAGAATATGAAATGTATGTACATACTTTCTCAATTTCATTTGTTTATTTGATCCATTTAATAAAAATTTAATACAAATAATCCGAATTCGATGTAAACTTCTTCAGATTTATATCAGGGGTTACCCCATGAATGATTAACGGTGGGACCCCCGATATAAAAATAGAAAATGAGTCAATAAAACATAAATCCAATTTCTAAAAAAAAAATTGCCGGCCGGTCTAGAAAACTAAAATAATTGATACAGGTTGATAGAGTTTTATTATTACCGCAATTAGGAGTACTTCTAGAGTCCACTTCTTCCCCACACTACGAGCGAGAGGGAAAATGTAAAAACTACCATTAAACCAGCCCATGCGAGACTTACTATATCCATGCGAATTCTGTCCCCTATTTCTATGAATATGAAGAAACTATTCCATTATTGTTCACTAATAATAGTGAAATAACTGGTGCAGAGTCAAAAAAAGGGAGAGGTATTTGGTCACCATTGATGAACTACTCCAAAAAATCCACTTATCTTATAATGTAATGAGTTATTCTTATTATAGAATTTCTAGTAGAATCGACAAGATGGAAACACAAGTAAACAGGCACTTTTCGAAGTATCCAAGGAATCTGACTCACATGTGGAAAGAATAAGACTTTTTCTTTCTTTTATCATTTTTTATTTTTGGAAGTAAAACGAAGGGCAATTCTTCATCATCTAATCTAATAATGTCTGAGCATTCCGAGACTTTCATGAGTCTGTATCCAAAGTATCTTAGGTCCTTTCCAAAACTATTAATTGAATTCCCTCTCTGGCTATCCAATCTAATTGAAGACTCCGACGGATTTCCCTACACTACTTTAAGTTTTCTGGGAATCTGATAGGCAAAACTTTAGGTTAGAGAATAGAACCTCGAGAGCCAGGGGCTTAGAATTACGAAAAGAAAGTATCAAGAGTCTTTTCCTACATTTGTTATAATAGGGGATTTCAAGTCTATTGATGAGGCGGCACCCGGATTTGAACTGGGGAAAAAGGATTTGCAGTCCCCCGCCTTACCACTCGGCCATGCCGCCAAAACGATAGAAACTAGATTCCAATTTTCTCGTTTTTTTCAACTCCGAAAAAAAATATATGGATTTTCAGTCACAAAATAAAGGATTTGCAGTCCCCCGCCTTACCACTCGGCCATCTAGAATTCAGTGCA